AGGTAATCTATTATCCTTATGCATGAAGATAATAAATTCGGTCGTTGTGGTCGGACTCTATTATGGATTTCTGACCACATTCTCCATAGGGCCCTCTTCTCTCTTCCTTCTCCGAGCTCGGGTTATGGAAGAAGGAACCGAGAAGGAGGTATCAGCAACAACTGGTTTTATTACGGGACAGCTCATGATGTTCATATCGATCTATTATGCGCCTCTGCATCTAGCATTGGGTAGACCTCATACAATAACTGTCCTAGTTCTACCGTATCTTTTGTTTCATTTCTTCTGGAACAATCACAAAAACTTTTTTTATTATGGATCTACTACCAGAAATTCAATGCGTAATCTCAGCATTCAATGTGTATTCCTGAATAATCTAATTTTTCAATTATTCAACCATTTCATTTTACCAAGTTCAACGTTAGCCAGATTAGTCAACATTTATATGTTTCGATGCAACAACAAGATGTTATTTGTAACAAGTAGTTTTGTTGGTTGGTTAATTGGTCACATTTTATTCATGAAATGGGTTGGATTGGTATTATTCTGGATACGGCAAAATCATTCTATTCGATCCAATAAGTACCTTGTGTCAGAATTGAGAAATTCTATGGCTCGAATCTTTAGTATTCTCTTATTTATCACCTGTGTCTACTATTTAGGCAGAATGCCGTCGCCTATTGTCACTAAGAAACTGAAAGAAACCTCAGAAATGGAAGAAAGGGGAGAAAGTGAGGAAGAAAGCGATGTAGAAACAACTTCCGAAACGAAGGAGACTAAACAGGAACAAGAGGGATCCGCCGGAGAAGACCCTTCCCTTTGTTCGGAAGAACAGGAAGATCCGGAAAAAATAGATGAAACGGAAGAGATCCGAGTGAATGGAAAGGAAAAAACAAAGGGGGAATTCCACTTTCACTTTAAAGAGACATGCTATAAAGATAGCCCAGTTTACGAAGATTCTTATCTTGATAGGTATCAAGATAATTGGGAATTGGGAAGACTTAAAGAAGAGAAAAATGAAAAGACTTATTTCTGGTTTGAAAAACCTCTTGTGACTTTTCTTTTCGATTATAAACGATGGAATTGTCCATTGCGATATATAAAAAATGATCGGTTTGAAAATGCTGTACGAAATGAAATGTCACAATATTTTTTTTATACATGTCCAAGTAATGGGAAAAAAAAAATATCTTTTACATATCCACCTAGTTTATCGACTTTTTCGGAAATGATAGAACGAAAAATGTCTTTGTACACGACAAAAAAATTATCCCATGGAGACCTGTATAATTATTGGGTTTATACCAATGAACAAAAAAAATACAACTTGAGCAATGAATTAATAAGTCGAATAAAAGCTCTAGAAAAAGAAAAAAAAGAAAAGGGATTTCTTTCTCTAGATATGCTCGAAAAAAGGACTAGATATTGCAATCATGAGAATGAACAAGAATGCTTGACCAAAACATATGATCCTTTATTGAGCGGACCATGCCGTGGAACAATAAAAAAATTTGATTTACGTACAATCATGAATAATTTAATCCCTTATATGAAAGATTCCATAAAAAGTCTTTGGATAAATAAGATCCATGAGCTACTTTCTAATAATTTCCGAGAATTTGAACATCAAAAGAATTCGCTTGATGGTGGCAAATCATTTTTTAATTATATTGGTAATTTCTTAACTTCATTTTCTTTTGAATTCACACCCAATTTTTCTTTGAAAAACTGTTCTTTATTGGCATTGGCAGAACAACGAAAAATTGATTCAGAAAGTCAAGCAAAATCTTTGAAATTTGTATTCGATATAATTACAATTGATCCAAATGATCAAACAACAACTAGAAATGAATCTATTGGAATAGAAGAAATCAGTAAAAAGGTTCCTCGATGGTCATATAAATTGACCAATGTTCTGGAAGAACAGGAGGAAGAAAATGAGGAAAAATCGACGGAAGATCATGAAATTCGTTCAAGAAAAGCCAAACGTGTGGTAATTTATACTGATAATGAGAATAATACCAATTCTATTACTAATACGAATAATACTAGTAATAGTGATCAAGCAGAAGAGGTGGCTTTGATACGCTACTCGCAACAATCGGATTTTCGTAGGGATATAATAAAAGGATCCATGCGTACTCAAAGACGTAAAACAGTTACTTGGGAAATGTTTCAAGCAAATGTGCATTCCCCACTTTTTTTGGATCGAATAGACAAAACATTTTTTTTTTCTTCTTTTGATATCTCTGAAATGATGAATCTCATTTTTAGGAATTCGGTCGAGAGAGAACCGGAATTGAAAATTTCCAATTTTGAGGAGGAAGAGACAAAAGAAAAGAAAAAAAAAAACGAGGAGAAAAAAGAGGAAAATGAACGTATAGCAATATCAGAAACTTGGGATAACATTATATTTGCTCAAACAATAAGAGGTTCGATGTTAGTAACCCAATCCTTTCTTAGAAAATACATTGTATTGCCTTCATTGATAATAGCTAAAAATATTGGCCGTATGTTATTATTCCAATTCCCCGAGTGGTATGAGGATTTGAAGGAATGGAATAGAGAAATGCATGTTAAATGCACCTATAATGGTGTTCAATTATCGGAAACAGAATTTCCAAAAGATTGGTTAACAGACGGTATTCAGATAAAGATTCTATTTCCTTTCTTTCTTAAACCTTGGCGAAGATCTAAAATACGATCTCATCATAGAAATCCAATGAAAAAAAAAGGAAAAAAAGCAAATTTTTGTTTTTTAACAATTTGGGGAATGGAAGCAGAAGTTCCTTTTGGTTCTCCCCGAAAACGACCTTCTTTTTTTGAACCCATTTATAAAGAACTCCAAAAAATAATTAGAAAAATAATTAGAAAAGTAAAAAAGAATTTTTTTTTCGTTCTAAAAGTTTTTAAAGAAAAAAAAAGATGGGTTATCAAAATAGTTCTAGTTATAAAACAAAAAATGAAGGAACTTGAAAAAATAAACCCCATTTTCTTATTTGAATTGAGGAAGGTAAAAATATATAAACCGAATGAAAATGTAAGAGATTCTAAAATAAATAATAAGATTATTCACGAATCAACCATTCGAATTCGATCCATGAATTGGGCAAATTACTCACTCATAGAAAAAAAAATAAAGGATCTTGCTGATAGGACAGTCATAATCAGGAATCAAATAAAACTAGAACGAATCACAAAAGACAAGAAAAAAATAGTTCTAACTTGTGATGATAAAAAATCGGAATCAAAGAAACATATTTTGCAGATATTTAAAAGAAAAAAGATCCGATTTATACGTAAATTAAATTTTTTTATGAAATCATTCATTGAAAAAATATACATAGATATCTTTCTACGTATGATTACTATTTTTAAGATCAATGCACAATTTTTCTTTGAATCAACAAAAAAAATTATCGCAAAATCGATTTACAACGATGAAACAAATCGAGAAGGAATTGATGAAACAGATCAAAATACAATGAACTTTATTTCGACTATAAAAAAATGGTTTTATAATACTAATATCAGTAATAATAATTCAAATATTTATTATTATAATTATGATTTATCCCCCTTGTCCCAAGCATATGTATTTTACAAACTATCACAAACCCAATTACTTAACAAGTATCACTTGAGATCTGTACTTCAATATCCCAGGACCCATTCTTTTATTAAGGATAAAATCAAGGATTATTGTATGACACGAGGAATATTTGATTCCAAATCAAAGCAAAAGAAAATTTATAAGTCTGGAAAAAATGAATGGAAAAACTGGTTAAAGGGCCATTATCAATACAATTTCTCTCAGACAAAATGGTCTCGATTAGTACCTAAAAAATGGCGAAATAGAATCAACCAACGTTCTACGATTCAAAATAAAAACTCAATTAAATTTGATTCACATAAAAAAGAAAAAGACCAATTAATTCATTACATGAAACAAAATTACTATGCGGTGGCAGTGGATTCATTGACGAGTCAAAAAGAAAAATTTAAAAAACACTACAGATATTATCTTTTATCACATAAATATATGAATTATGGGAATAGGAAGGACTCATACTCATATATTTTTGAATCAACATTACAAGCAAAAGGAAACCAAGAAATTCCATACAATTTCAATACACTGAAACCCGAATCATTTTATGTATTGGTAAGTATAGCTATTAGTAATTATCTAGAAAAGGAATATATTATTGCTACACATAAAAATCTGGATAGAAAATATTTTGATTGTAGAATTCTCCATATTTGTCTTAGAAAAAATATCGACATTGAGACCTGGACCAATACGCATATCAGCACCAAAATTGAGAAAAATACTAAGACTGAAAACAAAATTATTAAAAAATTGAAAAAAAAAGATATTTTTTCTCTTACAATTAATCAAGGAATTAAACCATCCCATCAAAAAAAACACTTTTTTGATTGGATGGGAATGAATCAAGAAAAGGTTTATCGTACCATATCAAATCTAGAACCCCGGTTCTTCCCAGAATTTGTGCCACTTTTTAATGTATATAAGATTAAACCATGGATCATACCAATCAAATTACTTCTTTTTAATTTGTATTTCTATGAAAATATTAGTCAAAAAAAAAGCATCAACATAAATCAAAATAAAAAAAAAAATCTTCAGATATCATCTAATCAAAAAGAATATCTTAAATTAGAAAATTCCAACCAAGAAAAAAACGAACAACAGGGACAAGAAAATCTTGAATCAGATCTACGAAAAAAAAACAAAAAAAAAAATGTTGAAGACAATTACGCGGGATCAGACATTAAAAAAGGTAAAAAGAAAAAACAATCCAAGAAAAAGAAGGAAGCAGAACTAGATTTCTTCCTGAAAAAATATTTCCTTTTTCAATTAAGATGGGATGACTCCTTGAATCAAAGAATGATCAATAATATCAAGGTATATTGTCTCCTACTTAGACTGATAAATCCAAGGAAAATTGCTATATCCTCGATTCAAAGAGGAGAATTGCATCTGGATGTAATGCTAATTCAGAAAGATCTAGCTCTTACAGAATTGATAAAAAAGGGAGTATTGATTATCGAACCGATTCGTTTATCTAGAAAAAGGGATGGAAAATTTATTATATATCAAACCCTAGGTATTTCATTGATCGATAAAATTAAGCGCCAAACTAAGAGAAAATGCATAAAAAAAAGATATATTGATAAGAAGAATTTTGATAAATCCGTTGCAAGACACGGCAATATGCTTGTGGATGGAGACAAAAGTAATTATGATTTCTTTTTTCCTGAAAATATTCTATCTCCTAGACGTCGTAGAGAATTTAGAATTCTAATTTGTTTTAATTCTCGTAATTGGAATTTTGTGGATAGAAATCTAGTATTTTGCAATGAAAACAACATAAGAAACTCCGTAAAATTTTTGAATGAGGACAAGCATTTTAATACTAATAAATTCATTAAATGCAAATTGTTTCTTTGGCCCAATTACCGATTAGAAGATTTAGCTTGTATGAATCGCTATTGGTTTAATACCAATAATGGCAATCGTTTCAGTATGTCAAGGATATATATGTATCCACGATTCATAATTTGTTAATAGTGTATTTCCTATATATCTGTGATATTTTTCGGTAGATGAAAGCCGAAAGATATACATATACGCTGTATTACATTCTGGTACATGACACGGATCTAATGGCGTATCAACTCAATTGGATCTAGGACGAAATCGGCAGAATCTTTTTAGGTACAAAGAAATCATTCTCTTCCATGAATGTAGAAATGTATTTTCTCTTTCTTTTCTATCCAAATCCAATTTTCAATTGGATTTGGATAAAATAAAAAAAATAGGAAAAAATCCAAATTTTTGTGTACTAAATTAAAATAACTGGCATAAAGATTATTATTTTTATTTTTCCTGATCGATTCGGTAAAGTAAAATAAATCCATGGGAAAGAAAAAAAGATAGAAAAATTTTTTTATGATCAAAAATTCATTCATCTCAGTTATTTCACAAGAAGAAAAAGAAGAAAACAAGGGTTCTGTTGAATTTCAAGTATTAAGTTTTACCAGTAAGATACGTAGACTTACTTCACATTTGGAATTGCACAAAAGAGATTTTTTATCCCAAAGAGGTCTACGAATAATTCTGGGAAAACGTCAACGGCTCCTGGCTTATTTGTCAAAGAAAAATAGAGTCCGTTATAAGAAATTAATGGATCAGTTGGATATTCGGGAGCCAAAAACTCGTTAATTTAATCGTTTGAATTTTTTTTTTAATAGTTATTTTATTAGATTTTTCATTTTGATGAACCTCGTTTTGAGGAATTCGTGGAATAATGAATTAAGGAAGAAAAAATATGACTATACCGACTACAAGAAAAGATCTCATGATAGTCAATATGGGTCCTCAACACCCATCAATGCATGGTGTTCTTCGACTGATCGTTACTCTCGATGGTGAAGATGTTATTGATTGTGAACCCATATTGGGATATTTACACAGAGGGATGGAAAAAATAGCAGAAAACCGAACAATTATACAATATCTTCCTTATGTAACACGTTGGGATTATTTAGCTACTATGTTCACAGAGGCAATAACGGTAAATGCACCAGAACAATTGGAAAATGTTCAAGTACCTCAGAGAGCCAGTTATATCAGAGTAATTATGCTGGAGCTGAGCCGTATAGCTTCTCATTTGTTATGGCTTGGACCTTTTATGGCAGATATCGGTGCACAGACTCCTTTTTTCTATATTTTCAGAGAAAGAGAATTGTTATATGATTTATTCGAAGCCGCCACAGGTATGCGAATGATGCATAATTATTTCCGCATCGGAGGAGTAGCTGCTGATCTACCTCATGGCTGGATAGATAAATGTTTGGATTTCTGCGATTATTCTTTAACAGGAGTTGTTGAATATCAAAAACTTATTACACGGAATCCCATTTTTTTGGAACGAGTTGAAAGAGTGGGCATTATTGGTGGAGAGGAAGCAATAAATTGGGGTTTATCAGGACCAATGTTACGAGCTTCTGGAATCCAATGGGATCTTCGTAAGGTTGATCATTATGAGTGTTACAATGAATTCGATTGGGAAGTTCAATGGCAAAAAGAAGGAGATTCATTAGCTCGTTATTTAGTACGAATAGGTGAAATGGGGGAATCTATAAAAATTATTCAACAGGCTCTAGAAGGAATTCCTGGAGGGCCCTATGAGAATTTAGAAGTCCGACGCTTTGATAGAGCAAAAAATTCCGAATGGAATGATTTTGAATATAGATTTATTAGTAAAAAACCTTCACCCAATTTTGAATTGTCGAAACAAGAACTTTATGTCAGAGTAGAAGCCCCAAAAGGAGAATTAGGAATTTATTTGATAGGGGATAATAGCATTTTCCCCTGGAGATGGAAAATTCGTCCACCCGGTTTCATCAATTTGCAAATTCTTCCTCAGCTAGTTAAAAGAATGAAATTGGCTGATATCATGACGATATTAGGTAGTATAGATATCATTATGGGAGAAGTTGATCGTTGAAATGATAATTGATACGACAGAAGTACAAGCTATCAATTCTTTTTCTACATTGGAATCCATAAAAGAAATCTATGGACTCATATGGATGTTTGTATCCATTTTTACCCTTATATTTGGAATCATAATAGGGGTACTAGTAATTGTGTGGTTAGAAAGAGAAATATCTGCAACGATACAACAACGTATTGGGCCTGAATATGCTGGTCCGTTGGGAATTCTTCAAGCTCTAGCAGATGGGACTAAATTACTTTTTAAGGAGAACCTACTCCCATCTAGAGGGGATATTCGTTTATTTAGTGTCGGACCGTCTATAGCGGTCATATCAATTCTACTAAGTTATTTAGTAATTCCTTTTGGGTACCGCCTTGTTTTAGGTGATCTCAGTATAGGTGTTTTTTTATGGATCACCATTTCAAGTATTGCCCCTATTGGGCTTCTTATGTCAGGATATGGATCGAATAATAAATATTCTTTTTCAGGTGGTCTACGAGCTGCTGCTCAATCTATTAGTTATGAAATACCATTAACTCTATGTGTGTTATCAATATCTCTACGTGTGATTCGTTGGAACATGAACTTTTACCTCTTTCCTAGAAATAAATAGAGAAAAGAGGTTGAATGTATTGAATAGATATTTTTTTTTATTCATCGATGAGTTAAACCAGATAGTTATATGAGTGAAACAAAACAGCTTATAAATTTGCAGTAAGAAGAGAAAATCTCATTCCCTATGTACAAGAATGAAGTTAAAGTAAACATAAGCAGCGTAAACTGTTTACCCCAAGATTGAGATTCTTTGATTAGTCATCATATCTTGAAGCGGGTGCAAAAGATCAACTATATGGAGTTTCCACTACTGCCTTGTATGTATTAACATACCGGGGATCAATCAAAAATCGGTGGACAGTTAGGAACACCAAGGTACACAAAGGATTAGTAATGGGGATAATGTAAGGTATCAAAAAAAGAGATATTTCTGCATAAAACGAATCATAATAAGGGCTTTAAGTTGGTAGAAATGATCAAGAAGTACCTCCCTACGATTCCGATCTCGAGTATGCTCCTATTCACTGATTAAAGAAATGACTATCAAGAACGAATTAATCCTTTATTTTTTTTTTCTAAATTAAATACCTTCTTCTGAGACAGAAGAACAGGAACAAAAGAAATGGAATGCAATAATCGAATGAATGAATAAAAATTTTTATAAAAAAAAAAAAGATCTTTATTTATTCTTTCTTTCCTATATCCGTATTCATACATACGGAATTCTTATCATGATTCATGAACTAATGCCTATATATATATATTGATAACGAATATTTTATTGAAAGATTAAGTTATTACCGAACAAAGAAAAATTATCATTATAAGGATGAGATCAATTCGAAAGCACTTTTTTTCTTATTCTAGCGGACAGAATTCCATTGGTCTAATTTGGGACTCTCCGATGTATCTTTATTCGATCTATCCTCCAAAGAGGAGGAAAATACCGAACCAGTCCTTACATTTATTTGTGGCCATAGAGGAGCCGTATGAAGCTGAAGTTTCATGTACGGTTTTGTAATAGCGATGGGAACAGTGATGTTATTATCGACTATGATTATCTAATAGTTCAAGTACAGTTGATATAGTTGAAGCACAGTCAAAATATGGTTTTTGGGGGTGGAATCTGTGGCGTCAACCTATAGGGTTTATTGTTTTTCTAATTTCTTCTCTAGCCGAATGTGAGAGATTGCCGTTTGATTTACCGGAAGCAGAGGAGGAATTAGTAGCAGGTTATCAAACCGAATATTCAGGTATCAAATTTGGTTTATTTTATATTGCTTCTTACCTAAATCTATTACTTTCTTCATTATTTGTAACAGTTCTTTACTTAGGTGGGTGGAATTTTTCTATTCCGTACATATCTATTCCTGAACTTTTCGGAATAAATAAAATGGCCGGAGTTTTTGGAATGACAATTGGTATCTTTATTACATTAGCTAAAGCTTATTTGTTTCTGTTCATTCCTATCACAACAAGATGGACTTTGCCTAGGATAAGAATGGACCAACTATTAAATCTTGGATGGAAATTTCTTTTACCTATTTCTTTAGGTAATCTATTATTGACAACTTCTTCCCAACTTGTTTCACTATAAATAAGAAAATACGATAACGATATTCCAGATTCATAACCTCTTTCAAACAAGAGAAAGAAACATCAATTTATTCCTGGATATTTACAATATGTTCTCTATGGTGACTGGGTTCATGAATTATAGTCAACAAACAATACGAGCTGCAAGGTATATTGGTCAAAGTTTCGTAATTACCTTATCCCACACAAATCGTTTACCTATAACTATTCAATATCCTTATGAAAAATCGATCACATCAGAGCGTTTCCGTGGTCGAATCCACTTTGAATTTGATAAATGTATTGCTTGTGAAGTATGTGTTCGTGTATGCCCGATAGATCTACCCGTTGTTGATTGGAGATTTGAAAGAGATATTAAAAAAAAACAATTGCTTAATTATAGTATTGATTTTGGGGTCTGTATATTTTGTGGTAATTGTGTCGAGTATTGTCCAACAAACTGTTTATCAATGACTGAAGAATATGAACTTTCTACTTCTGATCGTCACGAATTGAATTATAATCAAATTGCTTTGGGTCGGTTACCAATGTCAATAATTGGAGATTACACAATTCAAACAGTTATGAATTCGACTCAAATCAAAATAGACAAAGATAAACCCTTTGATTCAAGAACGATTACCAATTACTAAGATTTTGTTTTGATATAAAAGACCCAAGCTTTTTTTATTTTGTTTGGTCAGTAACTACAAATAATAACTAATAATTATTGATTGTTGAGAATTATTCTTTGATTTAAACTGAGAATATATTTTTCGTGATGATTTCGAAATATACAATCCCCATTACTCTTTTCTCGATAATTTTATCTATATCTACATTAATCCATATAAAAAAGTTTTAATTCAATTAGGAATGTATCATATACAATAAAAAAAAAGGGGGTTACCCCTTTTCCTTTCCTGGACCATTCAGTAAGGTCATGAAATATTTCGACTTATTTATTAATTTATCATTTTAATAATGGATTTACCTGGACCAATACATGATATTCTTGTAGTATTTTTTGGATCAGTTCTTGTATTAGGAGGTCTGGGAGTAGTATTACTTACCAATCCCATTTTTTCTGCCTTTTCGTTGGGATTGGTTCTTGTTTGTATATCCTTATTCTATATTCTATCGAATTCCTATTTTGTAGCTGCCGCACAGCTCCTTATTTATGTTGGAGCCATAAATGTCTTAATCATATTTGCTGTAATGTTCATGAATGGTTCAGAATATTCCAATGATTCCTATTTTTGGACCATTGGAGATGGGGTCACTTCACTAGTTTGTACAAGTATTCTTTTTTCACTAATTACTATTATCCCAGATACGTCATGGTACGGAATTTTTTGGACTACAAGATCAAGCCAGATTATAGAACAGGACCTAATAAGTAACATTCAACAAATTGGGATTCATTTATCAACAGATTTTTATCTTCCGTTTGAACTCATTTCCATAATTCTTTTAGTTTCCTTGATAGGTGCAATTACTATGGCTCGTCAATAATAAATACTTAGAATTTAATTCTAAGATTTATAAATTCTAAATAAATAAAATAAATGGAAGGGTTTAAGGTTTTTATAAGGTTTTTAATTAAACCTATCTATTGCAAATACCTTCTTTTATTCTGTAATCGTTCTATTCTAATCAATCGAATCGGTTGAATTGTTGTTCATATTGAAATGAATCGAGATTGATAAGGAGTTAGTCAATGATGTTCGAGCATGTACTTTTTTTGAGTGTCTATTTATTCTCTATCGGTATCTATGGATTGATCACAAGTCGAAAGATGGTTAGAGCACTTATGTGTCTTGAGCTTATACTCAATTCGGTTAATATCAATCTCGTAACATTTTCTGATATATTTGATAGTCGCCAATTAAAAGGCGACATTTTCTCAATCTTTGTTATAGCTGTTGCGGCTGCTGAAGCAGCTATTGGGCTAGCTATTGTTTCATCAATCCATCGTAACAGAAAATCAACTCGTATCAATCAATCGAATTTGTTGAATAATTAGTTATGATCATAAGATACATAATATCACATGGAATATTAATCTATTAGATATTCTATTATATTATATATTAAATATTTAATAATATATTATTAAAAAAAAAAAAATATTAAAYACATATATAAAATAAAAATTTATAAATAAATTTTTATTTTATATTAAATTTAAATTTATTCTAATCTAATTTTATATTATTAAATCATATCTTATATAATATCTTATATAWTATWTTATATAATAWTTAATATAYTTWTTTATATTTTATATTTATTTTTTATTTTATTATAATTTTATTATTTTAATTTTTTTTTATTATTTTTATTATTATTATTATATTATTATAAATATATTTATATTATTATTATAAATATATAAATATAAAATTATAAATATATAAATATAAAATATATACTAAATATATATATATATATATTTAGTATTGAATTAATTTACTATTGACCAATTTGTTGGTCAATTTGAATTCACATGTGCAACTCGCATGATCATGGTTGTTGAAAGAGAAATCAAAGTCTCTTGGACTTTTCTCATGAACAGATTTAGAAATATATTGATTCTTAAAATTTTGATAAACCACTGCTTCGTCTGGTGTCTACAATATAAATGTATGATTCATTTACTACTAATTTTATTTTACCAGATCGAAAATTTTTTATGCTCAAAACTGGAATTTATAGATCCAATGTCACATTCAGTAAAAATTTATGATACATGTATAGGGTGTACTCAATGTGTACGAGCCTGCCCCACAGATGTATTGGAAATGATACCTTGGGACGGATGTAAAGCTAAACAAATTG